CCTCTCTTTACCCTTTACCTATGTCTTTTTCTTTATATTTGTTTTAGTCTATAATTCTAATGTTGCTTTTTTCCTTTCTTTATTATTGAATTGATAGGAATTCTCTTGTTAAGACCCTATGAATCGATTAAAACCTCAGATTCATACTAGAACCACGACGATTCAATAAAAAATCATAAGCTAAGCCAAGGAGTCCCTGAGTAAGAACCACCGGATCATCACGTATTCCATGAATTAGACTAAAACAAAAATATTTATTTTTGTTTTAGTTTTTCAAACTGTTTGGAATTTTTTTGGGGGAGCCGGACACGAGGTCAAATATTAACTATGAATCATAGTTCAAAGATTTCTTAATCTAGTTCATATAGTTCGTGTTCGTGTTACAGATACTCGAATAAATATCCGACGAAGTCGAACCAAGGTGACAGACCTATTCTCTGTTACTATCAATAGAATCAATTCTAACAAGTCACACACTCTCCGGAAATACAGAAAGAAAAAAATTCCACGATCGAACTACCAAAATAGAATAGACCAGAAATCTCAGTTATAAACCGATTTTTTTTTTATTCATAAAGCTAGTACTTTGTGGTTCTTATAGATTTAATTCATTGAAATTCCATCCAATAAAACGGAAGAATTATAAATCTCCAAAATAAAAAAAATAGATAGAAATACTGCAAATAGAGCCATTGCGACACCCATTAAAGGAGTCGTTCCCCATCCCGGAGCTACTTTACCATATTCCGAATTCAATGGTTTTAATAAACCCCCTGCATTAGTTCGTCTTGGGCGCGCCCTAGAATTGTTCTCAACAGTTTGTGTAGCCATAAATCCTATTGTATTCATTGAGATCTGTTGACTTTGTATACCCTTACGTTGTAATTGTAAATAAACGATCTGATGATAGATCCGTTGGGGTCTTGAAATTATATAATCATAATGGAAACAGCAACCCTAGTCGCCATCTTTATATCTGGTTTACTTGTAAGTTTTACCGGGTACGCCGCTTTTGGGCAACCTTCTCAACAACTACGAGATCCATTCTAGGAACACGGGGACTAGTTGAAGTAATGAGCCTCTTCAACATGAAGAGGCTCATTACTTCAATTAAGAAATTAAGATAATGAAAAATCATTTCATCTTTTTAGTTGGAACTTTAGGTGGTTCTCGAAAAAAGATAGCGAAAAAAATTATCCCTAGAGTCGAGACTAAAAAGAATGTATAAACCAATGCTTCCATAAATTTGATCGCGGTTTACAATTATAGCTTCCCTAACCTGGTTTTTTTCATTTTGGGAATCATCTCGACAAAGCAAGAGTCAAAAATGATTCAAATTCACTCCAGTACTCTATTCTATGTAAAATCCCCTCCAAAAATATAGAGGGGAATGATACCAAAGCAGTGGTCTTGTATCAGACTGCCGGCCTTCTTGTAGTCGGATCCCCGAGTTTTTGGAATGCTCCAAACTCTACTTGAGCATCCAAATCTGGGTCAATACCAGCAAAAACACCTCGGAACAAGGTTCTAGCACCATGCCAAACGTGTCCTAAGAAAAAGAGCAAAGCAAACGAAGTATGTCCAAAAGTAAACCAACCCCTCGGACTGCTACGAAAAACACCATCCTATTTCAAAGTCGCGCGATCTAATTCAAAAATTTCCCCCAATTGGGCGCGTCTAGCATATTTTTTCACAGTAGCGGGATCACTATAACTGACTCCATTGAGTTCGCCACCATAGAACTCAACAGTTACACCTACTTGTTCAACACTATACTTCGATTCTGCCCTTCTAAAAGGAACATCGGCCCTAACAATCCCATCGCCGTCTACCAAAACGACTGGAAATGTTTCAAAAAACGTAGGTATACGGCGTACAAAAAGCTCATGCCCTTCTTTATCCCTAAAGCTAAAGATAGGGTGTCCTAACCACCCAACTGCTATTCCATCTCCGCTATCCATTGATCCGGCCCGGAATAATCCGCCCTTTGCTGGATTATTGCCGATATAATCATAAAAAGCTAATTTTTCGGGAATTTTCGACCGGGCTTCTGATAAACTTTGATTTTCTGCTAGCCCGAGGCTAACTCTTCGATATACCTCTTGCTGGAAGTAACCCTGATCTCATTGATAACGAGTGGGACCGAATAATTCGATAGGGGTCGTTGCTGAACCATACCACATAGTTCCAGCAACAACAAAAGCTGCAAAAAAGACAGCCGCGATACTACTAGAGAGTACGGTTTCAATATTTCCCATACGCAATCCTTTGTATAGACGTTGTGGCGGTCGGACGCTAAGATGAAATAAACCTGCTAATATGCCCAATGTACCTGCGGCAATATGATGAGAAGCTATTCCTCCCGAAACAAAAGGATCAAAACCTTCCACGCCCCACGATGGATTTACAGGTTGTACTTTTCCCGTTAGTCCATAAGGATCGGACACCCATATACCAGGACCATACAAGCCTGTTACATGAAATGCACCAAAACCAAAGCAAGCCACCCAAATAAATGAATTCCAAAGATCTTGGGCAAACCCAAAGAAGGTTTCCCTGTACGTTCATCACAAAATATTTCTAGATCCCAATAGACCCAATGCCAGATAGCTGCCAAAAAGCATAAGCCAGAAAACAAAATATGCGCCCCAGCTACACCTTCGTAACTCCAAATCCCCGGATTTGTCCCAGTCCCCCCTGTAATACTCCAACCTCCCCACTAATTGGTTATTCCTAACCGAGTCATGAAGGGTATAACGAACATACCCTGCCTCCACGTTGGATCAAGAACAGGGTCCGAAGGATCAAAAACTGCTAATTCATACAGAGCCATCGAGCCCGCCCAACCAGCAACCAGAGCTGTATTGTATGCATTATATGAACAGCAAGCAACCGTCCGGGATCATTCAATACAACGGTATGAACACGATACCAAGGCAAACCCATGAAAAATACCCCGTATATCAAAGAAAAATAAACACTACGTAACTTTATTGCATTGGAAAAGACTATACTAAGACTATCTTCTGGACTCCCCTTCTTCGGAAGATTATTTCCTAACAAGGGTTAGATTCATATTTATTCTATTCGTAGGAACAAAGAGAAGCAGATTTATTCTATACTCGATAAGTACCAATACGCAATGGGGGATTGATACCATTTTCTATGAGTAAATCCTTATTTATCATTAGAAAAACCCGCTCATAAAAATTTCCCGTTATTTACTTTGTCTTTCTTTCTTAATTTTTCTAATCTCGGGATAAAATGAAAAATATGGTAGAACCAATATTCTAAAGATAGTAAAACCATATTGTTACGTTTCCACATCAAAGTGAAATATAGTATTTTAGTTCTTTTTTCTTTTCAATTCATGCCTATTGGTGTTCCAAAAGTACCTTTAAGAATTCCTGGAGAGGAAAGTTCAATTTGGGTTGACGTATAGTGCGACTTGTCAGACATATTGTGTCATACGGGATTTCCCCATTTTCTCCCCCGAGTGAGATATCCTCTGTTTCGCCCAAGAAAGATAAACGCAATCATCAAAAAATTGGAGCGTGAAGTGCAATTAGATGCATTGTTTGGGGGAATTTTATCAATTCGAATAATTTATGGTTGACTTTGGTTGGACTAAAAAAATGAACTATCCAAGCTCCGTTTAGAAAAAACCCAATTAGTAATAATTAGATCTATGATTATTACGCGTATCATAAAAGATTTCCGTTTGTTATTTGTAAAATCATGAAAAAAAGAAATGGTGATGGGAAGATTTGTCCTATATGTGCAAATCAAAATCGGGCGGATCTTTACCCGGAGTAGAGCATAAACCTAAAAAGATTAAAGAGACCCATTCAGGAACAAGAAAATATCATCGTGATTTGGATTGAATCTCGATGAAACAATACATCAATGAAAAGTGACTTCGATAAGTTTATCTACTTTTTTCTATTATAAAAAGAAAGAAAAGAAGTCAAAATTCATCTTTATTGAAAAATCGAAGAAAAAGCCCTTTCGTTAGAAGTTAGCAAAAACCTGCTATAAAATATAAAAAAGAATAGGAAAAAAGAAAGAGGGCTCGAATCTAGCCGTTGATTCTTTTTTTTTTTTTTTTCGCAAATTTTTTTGAACCGTATGCATCAAACGGTGCGTGTACGGTTCCTAGGGGATACGATTTTACCCTACTCAACCGACTTTATTCCGAAAGATTACTTTTTTTAGGACAAGGGATTGATAGTGATATCTCGAATCAACTTATTGGTCTTATGGTATATCTCAGTATGGAGGATGAGAGCAAAGATCTGTATTTGTTTATAAACTCTCCTGGCGGGTGGGTAATACCTGGAATATCTCTTTATGATACTATGCAATTTGTGCGACCAGAGGTCCATACAATATGCATGGGATTAGCCGGATCAATAGGATCTTTTATCCTGGTTGGAGGAGAAATTACCAAACGTCTAGCATTCCCTCACGCTTGGCGCCAATGGGGTTTTTTTATTTGAGAGAAAAAAGCAAACTATGCCTTCGCCATATGAATATTAAGTAATAATAGCATGGCACTTAGAATTCGATATGAAAAAAATAAAATTGTGTATTCTTTTTTTTCAAAAGGTTCGATTATGTATCGAAAGAGTCGTATGAGATTAAAGGTATTTCCGATTTTCTCTTATCTATCGGAAGTCCAATTCAGCGTCACAAACTTTTTTTGTTTTCATACTCGCAGGCTCTATTTATGTTGTAAAAAAGAGTGCGAAAAACAAGATTTTTCCTTTTTTTTGTTGGATCAAAAAGAAACTTTGGGATTGCTGCATCAAAGACAAAAAAGAATTCGTTTTAAAATAGAAAGCAACGGAGCCATCATAGTATTTTTTATAGTATTTTTTGAACTCTTCCGAAAGAAAGGGTGGCAATTTGACCATTTACCCATCGGGGGTTGATAGATTGTATTTTTATCTTTATGAAAGGTTTAAGGGTCTATTTTATTGTAGAGCCGTATGCAATGCACAAAAGATGATGCCCGTACGGTTGTTCAATTCTATCTTTTTTCCTATTATTCTTTATCTTTTTTCTGTTCGTTTTATCACACGAGATAGAGAACCCTTCTATCATCAGGGTAATGATCCATCAACCCGCGAGTTCTTTTCATATGTCACAAGCGGGAGAATTTATCCTGGAAGCGGAAGAACTGCTGAAACTACGCGAAACCATCACAAAGGTTTATGTACAAAGGACGGGCAAACCTTTATGGGTTGTATCGGAAGACCTGGAAAGAGACGTTTTTATGTCAGCAACAGAAGCCAAAGCTTATGGAATTATTGATCTTGTAGCAGTTGAATGAAAAAAATATATTTTGTTCAAATCCGTGATTTTAGATTTTATCTCCGAGTTTACTAGAGCTATTAATACTATATAAGCTATTAGAAAAATTCATAATCATCCGGTTAGGATCAATCTAAACCAGCCTTTGCAGATATATGATTCAACATGCCAACTATTAAACAACTTATTAGAAATACAAGACAGCCAATTCAAAACGTCACGAAATCCCCCGCTCTTCGGGGGTGTCCTCAGCGTCGAGGAACATGTACTAGGGTGTATGTGCGACTCGTTTAGATCATCACATCAGCTCCCACAAAAAAAGCAAGAAAACCGCTTAATGATCAATACTCGTGAATAAGATAGAATGGAGGAGCGGACTTCATTCATTATCTAAAAATAAGCAAATTGATCCTTATATTGTGGATAAAGTTTATGGTTTTCATTGGTGCAAACCCAATAACCTGAATTTAAGATGAGAAGCAATTCTCCTTTGGTAGCAAATGATTATCCATTAAGCGGAGGAAATCTTTTTTTTCGGTCAGTTCTCACTCGGTCAAGAACGGACTACGAGGGTCAGCTATCCAGCTAACTTTCATAATTAAATACCGTTACTGTATAGGTGGGTCTCGTTGGGAAAGATCTGTTACAATTTAGGGGGTAGAGCCAAAGAGTATGTTGTGAACTATACAAGTTACCAAAAACATTAATTAAATGAAGTTTAAAGGCTCCGGTGTATAGAGAAGACCTCACCGTTTAAGAAGTAACCATAGAAACGACGGAACCCGCTATTTCTTTATCCATTTAATTTTTATTTTTTAGTTGACTATATTTTTGACACCTATCAAAAGAAAATTTCTCATTTCTTTTGTATTTCACAGTGAAATACCTAAAATAAATCGTGGTCGGGAAGGTTATAGTAGCCAAAGCCATTGGAATTTGTATTTTATACATTGGAAAAATCCGTTTGGTTATTAATAGACCAGGGCGGGCAAAAGGATAACTAAAAGAAAAGAAATCAATTTAGTTATTCGTCAAAGTTTTATTTATTCAATGACCAGAATTAAACGCGGATATATAGCACGGAGACGTAGAACAAAAATGCGTTTATTTGCATCAAGTTTTCGAGGGGCTCATTCAAGGCTTACTCGAACTATTACTCAACAGAAAATAAGAGCTTTGTTTTCGGCCCATCGGGATAGGCATAAGCAAAAGATAAATTTTCGTCATTTATGGATCGCCCGAATAAACGCAGTAATCCGCGAAAGGGGAGTATCCTATAGTTATAGTAAATTAATACATGATCTATACAAGAGACAGTTGCTTCTGAATCGTAAAATACTAGCTCAAATAGCTATATCAAATAGGAATTGTCTTTATATGATTTCCAACGAAATTATAAAAGAAACAGATCGGAAAGAATACACCGGAATAATTTAAATGGAGTTCCCCGGAGAATGAACTCCGGGGGGGGTGGGGTCGAAATTACTATAAGATAAAAATATGCTTGAAAGTAGTCAAAATGGATGAACACGTTCAATAAATTTTTTTGAGTCGTTTTTTCTTACGATAATAAAATCTGGATTCTCGGATTTGTCGAACAAAACACCAATCCGTGTTTGAGTTCGGATTGGAATTCTAATTCAAGTGACCAACGAAGAAGCTTATTTATTTCTGGTTCTAAGACCCGTAGCTCTAGTGGGCGGCTCTGTTCTTTCAAATTGTTTCTCATTATTGAGAAAAGGTAACAAAGATAAAATACGGGCTTGTTTTATAGCAATAGTAATTACTCGTTGTTGTTTCAAGGTCAATCTATTCATTCGTCTAGATAATATTTTTCCTTGTTCACTAATAAATCGACTAATTAAACTTATGTTTCTATAATCAATTAGATCCCCCGATTGAATCGGGGGCAAACGCTTACGAAAAGATCGCTTGGATTTAAGAAAAGGTCGCTTGGATTTATCCATGGTTTGTTTGTTTAGTTTATTTCTTATCCCGAAAATCCTATTTATTAATTGTCATCTTCACCCCAATAGGATTCTTTTTTATTTAAATTTAAATATGTTCTATATAATGCCATCTTTCTCTTTTCAGGGATAAGACATACTTGGTTCGATTTATTTCTTTATTTCCCCATGAATCATATGTTTGTAACAATAGGGACAGAATTTTCTCAATTCTAATCGATTAGGCGTATTATGCCGGTTCTTTTGAGTAATATATCTAGAAATGCCCGGTGGTACTTTCTTAACACCGTTTCGGATACAATTAGTACATTCCAAAATCACCGTTACTCGCGCATCTTTACTCTTGGCCATGAACCTCCGTTGGGTTTTTGATTTACTCAACTCTTCTATATTTGATTCGAAACGAAGAAAAAGAAAGGAAGAAAAAATAGAAGTTACTAATTTGAAATCCAACCCTAAAAGATCAAAATGAATCAATAAAGTAATAATCAATCAAAGCCATAGTAACTAATAAGTTAAGATAATGATTTAGAAACTCTATTTCAATTCGAAATACGTTATTTCAATTAAAGATCTTGTATTCTTCCCCTAGACCCGCATTTTACTACTCTATCCCCATATTCATTTAATTATAATTTGAATACCAGTCTAGTAGGCGTTGAATTCATTTATATTCTTTCTCTTTCGTCCCTTATTCTAAAAATAATAACTAAAAAAAAGAGAATTAAAGGGGAGGGGCAATTAGTCACATCACAGATATTTTATTGTATCTATAATATCAATCATTAGAATGAAAAAAAGGGGAATGTCAACGCATCTGGGAAAAACGATTAATTTCTACCAATAGACCTGCTAAAGCCCCGAACCATAGCGTGGGGCCACGGAGAGATATGTTTTTAGATCTCGCATTGAAAAATCTCCTGTTTTTATTATAATACATAAAAATAATGTTATATATGATCAGATGCATATCATACATAGTTAAGGGCCACTTAGGGTTGTACGCCGAATCCCTAATTCAAATCAAATTGACAAGGATGATAAGATTTTCTTTGTCTTAAAATGAAAATAGAAAAAAACACATCTCCTCTTAGCAAGTATTTCTAAAAAATACTCATTTTTGTATGCTATATTTCGTATATATATATAATATATAATATTTCGTATATATATAATATATATATAATAAGTCTTTTCGTTTTTTATATGAAAAATCAGCAGAAATTGTGTTTCTCAATGGAGGAACTAGGGATGTGGAAAACAAGACAGGAATTCTATACAATGACACTGTAGAACAATTGAAGGGATGTGGCGCAGCTTGGTAGCGCGTTTGTTTTGGGTACAAAAAGTCACGGGTTCAAATCCTGTCATCCCTACCTATTACTGCCCCGTTGGGCAGTAACGAGGAATCTTTTGAGATGGATTCAAGTTGCACAGAATCATTCATCATTCATTTTTTATAAAACTATAGAATATATCCATATAAAATAAAAAATGGATTCAAAGAATCCTTTTCTTTATAGTCTTTTATATTCTGATAAGAAAGCGCTCTTAGTTCAGTTCGGTAGAACGTGGGTCTCCAAAACCCAATATCGTAGGTTCAAATCCTACAGAGCGTGATTTTTTCTTCGTAGATCGAATTAGACTAAAATGGATTCAATCATTTGCACCATAATTATAACTTAACCTCCTGTGGATTAAAGAAATGGAGAGGCCAAAATGTTAATTAATCAAAGGTCCAACTGATCACCACGCCTGTATTGTAAATATGCAGTTACGAATAATCCGGCCAAAGTAATAGGAATTAAACCTAACACGATTCCAAATAAAAAAACTTAAATCATTTTACTTTTTTTTGAAAAGGAGAAAATAAGGGGTAATATCATATCGATACCTAAATATTAATCCAAATTGGCGTGAATCTCAATGACCAAGAATTTACAATCGGACCGTTAAGTAACTATAGAATACACAGAATCTTACAGAAAGATTTACGTTCTGAATTGTTTCTTTCAAATAGAGAAATTTTAAATAAGTGGTATCTTGTTCAGACCAATAAATAGAGCTGAAGTTATAGTTAAAGACACTAGTAGAAAACCGAAATAACTAGTTATAGTAAGCATGAAGGAAGGGGTTAAATGAAATAAGGTCTTTTTATACATATGTTTCTAAAGCATTTACCTAAGTTTCGTTTTTTGGAAAATGTAGGATATAAAAAAACCAATTGAAAGAATAAGTTCAATTGAAAGTTTTTGATTAATCTATCATTATAAACGGCACGAACAAAGATAAAGTGACAGGCATATAAAAGAAACCACTTGACCATTTCTAACATCTAGCCATCTCGCGATTCCGATTGACCAAGCCGTTGAGTATAAACTAATAATACGAACTCATGTAACTTCATTCAAAAATGAAAAAAAAAAGGGGTAAACTGTCTTTACAACCACGAAACTTTACAATCATGAAAATAAAATTTCTAGATCTGTCATCTACTTAAATTATGGAAATATGATAATCTCTTGAATTGTAAGAATTTTCTATTAAATACAGCATCATTTTCCAGCAAGAGGTAAAAGAATAAATTCTTTAGCCCTTGCTTTCGATACTTATTCTAATTGCGTTGCTGTGTCAGAAGAAGGGTAGCTATACTGATTCGGTATACTCTAAAGATGCCCTCGGTACCATATCGACGGTCCTACAAAGATCCAATTTCA